ATGGGGTGTTGTTTTGTTTATGGTTGTGTTTTGTATTTTTGTTTGGTTTTTTAAGGGTAGGGAGATGTAGGTTTTTATGCGTCGGGGGGGGGGGGTTAAAGGGTTGGTTGTTTGGTGTGTGTATAAGCTTGAATTTAGAGGAAAGTTTGGTGTAATGAATGGTTGTTAAAAATTTTGTGCAAATGTAGGAAAATATAGTTAGTTTTTTTGTCAAACAAAAGAAAAAAATGACAAGATAAAAATAAACGAACGAAAAAGTGAACGAAATTGGCGTTTTAGCCGTAAGTCTCAGCAGAGTGAGAATAAAAGAGTTATGTCCAGCGACCATTGCATTATCTGTTACTTAAGAGGTAAACGGCGCGGGTCCCATGAATGGGGTCAAAGTGCATCAGTGTCAAGTTTGCGTAGGGCTTATCCGTAGACCATGACATTCTAGGCGCTAGGTTGGTCGGCAGGTAGTTCGATACGAATGTGATGTACATGTCAAGAGGAAGATATCTCCTGCTACGCACTGGAAGGGCTTATTGAAGAGACCCCAGAAGAAGAGAAGAGAAGAAGAGAGGAAATGCCGCGATTACGAGATAGAGGGAGGAGTGTCCAGAACAACCATCTGTATCTGTGAAGGGCAATTGAGAAGGAGTAAAGCGAATTATGGACCTGAAATTACAACCGGTGGCGCAAAAGAGCAAGGAGGGCTTCGAGGGTAAGAGGGAAAGTATGCCCCTGAAGACAATAACCTAAAGCATAACTGACGTCGAGTAGCTCGGTTCTCGTGAGAAACACGGTTAATAGATAACCAGGTTCTCTGGCTTGGGAGTCCGGGAAAGCTGTTGGAGAGGGACATGTGTTAGGAGGTGGGCGAATATCATGACTAGGAGAACGCAAAGGAGTACTGTGACGATAGTCGTATTCTAGGATAGGTAGGGATTACGATATAGAAGGCTACGATCTCGTGTGACGCTTGTAGTGGTTTGGGGTAGAATCACCTGGGTGTGTATGTACCTGAGGCAAAAATGTGGCGAGGGTTTCAAACGACCGAAATATCATCTCGTGGGCGTAATTATTTGGGTATGCATGGGCGGTGGAATTGGTAACTATGTGGAATATCCTACATTAACTTGATGTCTAATGGGGCAGATAGGTTGATGCATCGAAGGACATACCCTGTAAGGCAGGAAAAAAGCAGCCGGGGGGGGAGGGGGGGGGCAGGTTCTTGTAGTTAAAGCGTTTAACGGCAGTTTTTCAGGCTGCAGATCTCGGTTAAAGGGCCGGGCGGGAACTTATGATGAAATTTGTCCTATTTTTAAGCTTATGTTTTGCTTTAGGAGGGTTGGCAGTCGCTTCTAACCCTTCTCCATATTATGGGGTGGTTGGGTTGGTTGTGGCGTCTGTTGCTGGGTGTGGATGATTGGTGAGTTTAGGTGTATCTTTTGTGTCGTTGGTGCTGGTTATAGTTTATTTGGGAGGTATACTTGTAGTGTTTGTATATTCAGTGTCGTTGGCGGCGGATCCTTATCCTGAAGCTTGAGGTGACTGGGGGGTTGTTGGTTATGGGTTTGGTATGGGTCTTGTTGTTATGGTAGGTTTTGTTGTGGGAGGTGTATTTGAGTTTTTAGTTGATGGTGGTACGGTGAATAATGGTGGTTTGTCGTCGATTCGGTCGGATTTTGGAGGTGTAGCTGTGTTTTATTCATGGGGGGCGGGGCTGTTTTTAATTGGGGGGTGGGGGCTTTTGTTAACTTTGTTTGTGGTATTGGAACTTGTACGGGGGTTGTCTCGGGGGGCAATTCGGGCGGTTAGGGTGGTCAGAGAGTAGTTTAGTTAAAATGCCAGCTTTGGGAGTTGGTGACGAAGGTTTAATTCCTTTCTCTTTGAGGTTAAAGGGTTGGTTGTTTGGTGTGTGTATAAGCTTGAATTTAGAGGAAAGTTTGGTGTAATGAATGGTTGTTAAAAATTTTGTGCAAATGTAGGAAAATATAGTTAGTTTTTTTGTCAAACAAAAGAAAAAAATGACAAGATAAAAATAAACGAACGAAAAAGTGAACGAAATTGGCGTTTTAGCCGTAAGTCTCAGCAGAGTGAGAATAAAAGAGTTATGTCCAGCGACCATTGCATTATCTGTTACTTAAGAGGTAAACGGCGCGGGTCCCATGAATGGGGTCAAAGTGCATCAGTGTCAAGTTTGCGTAGGGCTTATCCGTAGACCATGACATTCTAGGCGCTAGGTTGGTCGGCAGGTAGTTCGATACGAATGTGATGTACATGTCAAGAGGAAGATATCTCCTGCTACGCACTGGAAGGGCTTATTGAAGAGACCCCAGAAGAAGAGAAGAGAAGAAGAGAGGAAATGCCGCGATTACGAGATAGAGGGAGGAGTGTCCAGAACAACCATCTGTATCTGTGAAGGGCAATTGAGAAGGAGTAAAGCGAATTATGGACCTGAAATTACAACCGGTGGCGCAAAAGAGCAAGGAGGGCTTCGAGGGTAAGAGGGAAAGTATGCCCCTGAAGACAATAACCTAAAGCATAACTGACGTTGAGTAGCTCGGTTCTCGTGAGAAACACGGTTAATAGATAACCAGGTTCTCTGGCTTGGGAGTCCGGGAAAGCTGTTGGAGAGGGACATGTGTTAGGAGGTGGGCGAATATCATGACTAGGAGAACGCAAAGGAGTACTGTGACGATAGTCGTATTCTAGGATAGGTAGGGATTACGATATAGAAGGCTACGATCTCGTGTGACGCTTGTAGTGGTTTGGGGTAGAATCACCTGGGTGTGTATGTACCTGAGGCAAAAATGTGGCGAGGGTTTCAAACGACCGAAATATCATCTCGTGGGCGTAATTATTTGGGTATGCATGGGCGGTGGAATTGGTAACTATGTGGAATATCCTACATTAACTTGATGTCTAATGGGGCAGATAGGTTGATGCATGGTAGTACATACCCTGTGAAGCACTGAAAATGTGCTGGGGGGGGAAGGGGGGGGTCCCGAAGCTTAGAATATGGTAGGGAGATATAGGTTTATGGTGGGGTAACTCTAAGAAGAGGTGTAATCTTCATTCTTTGGTTTACAAGACCAATGTTTTTAATAAACTATTAGAGTTAGAGTTTTAGGATTTTGTTTTCTAGAATTGATACAAGGGGGAATAGAACTAGAATGATTGTGAAGTAGGAAAGTGAAGCTAGTTGTCCGATGATGATGAATGGATGTTCAACTGGTTGGCTTCCTACTCAAGTTAGGACAAGGAGGTTAGCTACTAGGGTTCAGAATAAGATTTGGGATAGGGGGCGGAAGGTTATTGAGCGTAGTTTGGAGGTGTGAAGGAGGGGGATGAGGAATAGAACTAGTACGGATGCAGCTAGGGCTAATACTCCGCCTAGTTTATTTGGGATGGATCGGAGAATGGCGTAGGCGAATAGGAAGTATCATTCGGGCTTAATGTGAGGGGGAGTGGCCAGGGGGTTGGCTGGTGTGAAGTTTTCTGGGTCGCCTAGTAGGTTGGGGGAGAATAGGGCTAGGCTGGCTAGGAGAATTAGTATGAGTGCGAATCCTAGAATGTCTTTTGTGGAGTAGTATGGGTGGAATGGGATTTTATCGCAGTCTGATGGGATGCCTAGAGGGTTATTTGATCCAGTTTCGTGGAGGAGTGTGAGGTGTACTAGTGTAAGGCCTGCGATAATAAATGGTAGGAGGAAGTGGATGGCAAAGAATCGAGTTAGTGTGGGGTTGTCTACTGAGAAACCGCCTCATGCTCATTCTACTAGTGTTTGGCCAATGTATGGGATGGCTGAGAATAGGTTTGTGATTACTGTAGCGCCTCAAAATGATATTTGTCCTCAAGGTAGGACGTAGCCTACAAAGGCAGTTGCTATTAATGTGAGTAGGAGGATGACTCCGATGTTTCAGGTTTCTTTGTTGAGGTATGAACCGTAATAGAAGCCTCGGCCGATGTGGAAGTAAATGCAGATGAAGAAGAAGGAAGCTCCGTTTGCATGTAGGTTGCGGATAAGTCAGCCGAATTGTACGTTTCGACATATGTGGGAGACGGAAGCAAAGGCTAGGGAAGTATCTGCTGTGTAGTGTATGGCTAGTAGTAGGCCTGTTACGATTTGTGTGATAAGGCAGAGGCCTAGGAGTGAGCCAAAGTTTCATCAGATGGAGATGTTTGATGGTGTGGGGAGATCAATTAGGGAGTCGTTGATGATTTTTAGTAGAGGGTGATTTTTACGAAGATTGGGAGCCATTAAGGTTTGGTTCTGTATGTTGATATGAGGAAGATTAGGATAGATAGGGCGAAAGATCCCAGGTAGGCTTTGATTAGGCCGGAGTGGAAGGTAGTGGCTGTTTTAGCTGCTGTCAGTTGGATGGTAGCCAGTCCTTCTGGTCCTATTAGTTTGTATCAGGAGAGGTCCACAAGGTGGGAGGCGATGTTTTGGCCTTTATCTAGCAGGATTTTTGTGTTTGAGCGATGTGTTAAAGGGTTGAAGTATCCTAGGGTTAGGGAGAAGTTATAGAATGGGCCTTGTTTTGGGAGGATGAGGGTTTGGGTTAGTTTTGAAAGTTCTAGGGCTAGGGCGATACCTAGGGCTGTGACTATTAGGGCTGTGATTTTAATGGATAGTGGTATGGTCATGGTAGGTGTTTTTGTGGGAGTAATATACGAGGTAATTAGTAGTCCTGCTGTGATGCTTCCTAGTGCGAGTCGGGTGATTGGTAGTATTACTATGGGGTTGTTTTCGTTTATTGGGGATAGAGGGGGAATTCGAGTGAAGCCGGTTTGTACGAGTATAGTTATGCGAATTGTGTAGATTGCTGTGAATGATGTGGCTAGCAGAGTGAGGACAAGGGCTCATGTGTTTAGATAGGAAGTATTGAGGCTTTCAATAATTTGGTCTTTTGAGTAAAAGCCTGCGAGGAAGGGAGTTCCTATTAGGGCGAGGTTGCCAATGGTAAGACATGAGGAGGTTGTAGGTAGGAGTTTCTGAAGTCCGCCTATTTTTCGAATGTCTTGCTCACCGTTAAGGCTGTGGATGATGGATCCTGAACATAGGAATAGTATGGCTTTGAAAAATGCGTGGGTTGAGATGTGGAGAAAGGCTAGTTGTGGTAGGTTTAGTCCGATAGTCACTATCATTAGGCCTAGTTGGCTTGAAGTGGAAAAGGCGATGATTTTTTTAATGTCATTTTGGGTGAGTGCGCAGGTGGCTGCGAATAGTGTGGAAAGGGCTCCTAGGCACAGGCATAGGGTGAGGGCGTACTGGTTGTCGTTGAATAGTGGGTTGGTTCGGATGAGTAGGAAGATTCCGGCAACCACTATTGTGCTGGAGTGCAGTAGGGCGGAGACGGGGGTTGGGCCTTCTATGGCAGCGGGGAGTCATGGATGGAGGCCAAATTGTGCAGATTTGGCTGTTGCAGCTAGAATCAAACCTATTAGGGCGTGTGTGGGGGTTTGGGTGTGGGAAGGGAGTTGTTGAAGTTCTCAGGTGTTTATGGTGTAGGCTAGTCATGCTATGCAGATGATAAGGCCTACGTCACCTACTCGATTGTAGAGGACGGCTTGTAGGGCGGCGGTGTTGGCTTCTGCTCGGCCGTGCCATCAGCTGATGAGAAGGAATGATATAATCCCTACTCCTTCTCAGCCGATGAAGAGAACAAATAGGTTATTGGCTACGATTAGGATAAGTATTGCGATGAGGAATAGGAGGAGGTAAGTAAAGAATTTTGTGATGTGGGGGTCTGAGGCCATGTATCATGTTGCGAATTGTAGGATGGATCATGATACGAATAGGGCGATTGGGAAGAATGTGAGGGAGTAGAAGTCTAGTTTGAGGCTGATGGGGATTTTAAAGTTTATGATGTACTTCCATTCTCATAGTAAGATTAGGCTTTCTGTCCCTGAATGAATGTGGATTATTATTGGGATTAGGCTGATCAGGAAGGAGGTTTTGACTGTGTTTGTGATGATGGTTGGGGTGTTTTTGAGAGTTTCTGATAGGAGTGGAAAGATGATGGGTGTAGAGAGTGTTGCTAGGGTAAGTAATATAAAGGTGTTCAGGACTAGTGATAGGTCCATTACTTTCACTTGGATTTGCACCAAGATCAGTGGCTCCTAAGACCATTGGATTACTATTATCCTTTGAAAGTAAGGGGGCTGAGGTTTTAGACTCAGATGCAAGAATTAGCAGTTCTTGTTGGTTTAACCTCCCCTCGGCAGGTAAGAAGAGTTTAACTTCTATTTTTAGAGTCACAGTCTAATGTTTGGGTTGAAACTATACTTGCATATAGGGATGCCGGAGATAAGTTGTGGTTTGAAAATGAGTAGGATTATAGGAATTATGTGGAGGACTATGAGTAGGTGTTCTCGTGTAGATGAGTTTTGGATGGTTGTGATGTGGGAAGGGATTGGTCCTCGTTGTGTTGTTGTGAGTATGTACAGGGTGTATGAGGCGGTTAGTAGAATTGCAGTCCCGGTTAAGATAATTGTAAATGATGATCAGTTGAATAGTGCGATGATAATGGTTAGTTCTGCTATTAGGTTGGTTGTAGGTGGTAGGGCTATGTTTGTTAGGTTTGCCATGAGTCATCAGATGGCTATTAGTGGTAAGAGAGGTTGAACACCTCGTGTGAGTAGGAGAATTCGGCTATGGGTTCGTTCATAGTTGGTGTTGGCTAGGCAGAATAATATTGAGGAGGTGAGACCGTGTGAGATTATTAGGATTATTGCTCCTGAGAAAGCTCATTGGGTTTGGATTATAGTTGCGGCAACAACTAGGCCTATGTGGCTTACAGATGAGTAGGCGATTAGTGATTTTAAGTCAATTTGTCGTAGGCAGATAGCACTGGTTATTAGTGCTCCTCATAGTGCTAGAGTGATGAAGGGGTAGTGCAGGTTGCTTGTTGATGGGTTTACTAGGATTGTGATTCGCATGATGCCGTATCCTCCGAGTTTTAGTAGTAGAGCGGCTAGGAGTATTGATCCTGCGATAGGGGCTTCTACATGGGCTTTGGGGAGTCATAGGTGCAGTCCGTATAGAGGGGCTTTGACTATGAAGGCCACGAGGAGGGCTAAGCTTAGAATTGTATTTGTTCATGAGTCGGTTATGGTTGGATGCTGTAATTTAAGTATTGGGAGGTATAAGGTGCCAATTTGGTTGTGAAGGTGGAGGATAGCAATTAATAGTGGGAGTGAGCTGGCTAGTGTATAGAATAGGAGGTAGATGCCGGCATTTAGTCGCTCTGGTTGGCTGCCTCATCGGGTAATGAGGATTAGGGTTGGGATTAGTGTGGCTTCGAATGCGATGTAGAATAGTGTGAGTTCGGAGGCGGAGAAGGCTAGGAGGATGGATGGTTGGGCTAGGATTATTGTTGTGATAAAGATTCGTTTACGAATGTTGGGTTCTTGTTGTAGGTGATTTTGGCTTGCTATGATTATAAGGGGCAGGAGTCAGCATGATAGGATTAGGAGAGGTGAGGAGATTTGGTCAATTGAAGTTCAGGGGGTTAAGCCTTTGTTAGGGTAATATGTAGGTGTAAATCATTGTAGGCTGATAGTGGCAATTAGTAGGCTGTATGCGGTGGTATTAGTTCATAGGTGTTTGCTGGGGGATAGGAAGGTTAAGGGGAGAAGTATGATGGTAGGAATGATGATTTTTAGCATTGTAGTAGATTGAAGTTGTGGAGGTGGTCGGAACCGTGGGTGCGGGTGGATGCGACAAGTAGGGCTAATCCTGTTCCTGCTTCGCAGGCGGAAAAGGTTAGTATGAGGATAGGAAGGAGAGTTGGGGTTAATGTTTGGGTTTGGATAGGTCATATGGATAGGGCAACGTATATGGAAAGTATTATGCTTTCTAGACATAGTAGGGCGGAGATTAGATGGGTTCGATGGAAGGCTAGGCCCAGGCTGCTTAGGGTGAAAGCAGAGTAAAAGCTTAGATGGAGGAGTGTCATAAAGAAAGTTATAGGGTGTAAGCTATAATCTGTTGAGTCGAAATCAACTGTCTTGATTAGACTAACTTTCTTATTCTGCTCATTCTAATCCCCCTTGGGCTCATTCGTATACTAGTCCTAAGGTGAGAAGGAGAATGAGGATGGAGGTTAGAGTTAGTGTTGTGATGGGGTCTTGTAGTTGGGTGGCTCATGGGAGGGGTAGTAGGAGAGCGATTTCTAGGTCAAATAGTAAGAAAAGGATGGCGACTAGGAAGAATCGAATAGAGAAGGGCAGGCGGGCGGAGCCTAGTGGGTCGAAGCCGCATTCATATGGAGATAGTTTTTCTGAGTCGGGGTTTATCTGGGCTAGTCAGAAGTTTAGGATGGTTAGGGCAATACTGAGGGTTAGGGAGAGAGCGATTATAAAGATGATTATGTTTATTACTCTTCTCTGGGTTTAAACCAGATTTTAAGGATTGGAAGTCGATTGTAATTAGTATACTAGAAGAGTAAGATCCTCATCAGTAGATTGAGATATAGAGGAATAGTCAGACGACATCTACGAAGTGTCAGTATCAGGCGGCTGCTTCAAATCCAAAGTGGTGGTTGGATGTAAAGTGATATTTGATTAGGCGTAGAAGGCATACTAGGAGGAAGGTGGAGCCGATGATTACGTGAAGTCCGTGGAAGCCAGTGGCAACAAAGAAGGTGGAGCCGTACACTCCGTCTGCGATGGAGAATGGGGCTTCGTAGTATTCTATAGCCTGTAGGGCAGTAAAGTAGAAACCTAGAAGGACTGTTAGGGTGAGGGCGAAGATTGCTTGTTTTCGGCGAGCTTCTGTAATGCTGTGATGGGCTCATGTGACGGTAACGCCGGAAGCTAGGAGAATGGCGGTGTTTAGGAGTGGGACTTCTATAGGGTTTAGGGGTTTGATTCCGACGGGGGGTCATTGTCCTCCTAGTTCTGGGGTAGGGGCTAGGCTTGAGTGGAAGAACGCTCAGAAGAAGCCGAGGAAGAAGAAGGCTTCTGATGTGATGAAGAGGATTATGCCGTAGCGCAGGCCTTTTTGTACGGTCGGAGTGTGGTGGCCTTGGAATGTGCTTTCTCGTACGATGTCACGTCATCATTGGAATATGACGAGGGTAGTGGAGAGGAGGCCGATAGCTAGGAGCTGTGGGGAGTTGTAGTGGAATCATATAACTAGGCCGGAGGTGGTAAGGAGGGCGGCGCCCGCTCCTAAAATAGGTCATGGGCTTGGATCTACTATGTGGTATGAGTGTGCTTGGTGTGTCATTTGGGGTTAGATGTTTTCTTGGAGGTACAGGCTTAGTAGGAGTACGAAAACGTAGGCTTGAATTATGGCTACGGCGATTTCGAGGATGGTTAGGAGAAAGAGTACTAGAAGGGTCAGAAGGGAGACTGCAGGTATAGTTGAGAATAGGGCTACTGTGGCTGTTGAGATGAGTTGGATTAGGAGGTGACCTGCTGTAAGGTTTGCTGTTAGTCGCACTCCCAGCGCTAAGGGGCGGATGAGGAGGCTTGTTGTTTCGATTAGGACGAGGGCTGGGATTAGTAGGGTAGGTGTGCCTTCTGGTAGGAGGTGACCTAGGGATGTGGAGGGTTGGTTTCGAAGGCCGATGAGGAGGGTAGCAAGTCAGAGGGGGAAGGCTAGGGCTAGGTTCATGGACAGTTGGGTAGTTGGGGTGAAAGTATATGGTAGTAGACCTAGGAGGTTAATTAGTAGGAGGAAGATCATTAGTGATGTAAGAATCAAGGCTCATTTGTGGCCTTTTTTGTTTAATGGGGTTATTAGTTGTTTTGTGATGAGGTTAATAAATCATAGTTGGAGGGTAGATAGGCGGTTAGTTACTCATCGATTGTCTGGGGAGGGGAGGAGAAGGGCTGGGAATGTTATTGCGATTAAGATTAGGGGGATTCCTAGCAGGGAGGGACTTGAAAATTGGTCGAAGAAGCTTAGGTTCATGGTCAAGTTCAGGGTGTAGTGCTTGAGGTTGTTGGTGCTTTGCTAGATGGGGGGTTTGTTGACAGGAATATCAGAAGTTTGGGTTGAATGAGGAGGGAGAATGACAGTCATGTCATGATCATGATAAAAAATCAAGGACTTGGGTTTAGCTGGGGCATACCATTAAGGAGGGGGAATGACCCCTCTTTCTCTAGCTTAAAAGGCTAGTGCTGTTTCATAGCTTCTTAATGGTTAGGATGAAAGTAGGGAAGATCAGCTTTCGAAGTTGGCGAGTGGAGTGGATTCTACTACGATGGGCATGAAGCTGTGGTTTGCTCCGCAGATTTCTGAGCATTGACCGTAGTAGACTCCAGGCCGGGAAGCTAGGAATGAGGTTTGGTTCAGGCGTCCTGGGATTGCGTCAGTTTTGACACCAAGGCTAGGTACGGCTCATGAATGAAGTACGTCGTCAGCAGTGACGATGATTCGTACGGTGGAGTCTGTTGGGACGATGACACGATGGTCTACTTCTAGTAGGCGGAAATGTCCTAGTGGTAGGTCTGATGTTGGTACTATGTAAGAGTCGAATGTTAGGTCTTTGAAGTCAGTGTATTCGTATGATCAGTATCATTGATGTCCAATAGCCTTTAAGGTAAGGTCTGGTTCGTTGATTTCGTCTATTATGTAGAGGATTCGTAGGGATGGGAGGGCGAGGGTGATTAGGACTACGGCTGGTAGAATAGTTCAGACTAATTCGATTGCTTGTGCGTCAACTGTGCTTGAGGATAGTTTTTCTGTAAGCATTAGAGTGAGGAGGTAAAGTACTAGGCTACAGATAGCTAAGGCGACTATTAGGGCGTGGTCGTGGAATTGTAGGAGTTCTTCTATGATAGGTGATGAAGCATCTTGGAAGCTAAATTGTGAGTGGTTGGCCATATTTGTTTTGAGGTGTACAGGGATTTCACCTGTAATTTAGCCTTGACAAGGCTATGTAATTGTTTTACTAACACTTCTTATGAGATATGAGAAAGAAGCATAAGTGGTTTATGCGGTTGGCTTGAAACCAACATATGGGGGTTCGACTCCTTCCTTTCTTGTACTTGGACGAAGGCTGGTTCTTCAAAGGTGTGGAATGGTGGTGGGCAGCCGTGGATTCATTCAATGTTTGTGCTTGTTATTTCTGGTTGGATAGCTTTGCGTTTTGATGCAAGTGCTTCTCAGATGATGAACACTAGCATGATTACAGCTACTATAGAGATTAGTGATCCTACTGAGGAGATAGTATTTCATATTGTGTAGGCGTCTGGGTAGTCCGAGTATCGTCGTGGCATGCCGGCTAGTCCTAGGAAGTGTTGTGGGAAGAAGGTGAGATTTACACCTACGAATATAACTCCAAAGTGGGTTTTAGCTCAGGTTGAGTGAAGGGTGTATCCTGTGAATAGGGGGAATCAGTGCGTGAAGCCTGCCAGAATGGCAAATACTGCTCCTATTGATAATACATAGTGGAAGTGGGCTACTACGTAGTAGGTGTCGTGAAGGGCAATATCTAGTGAAGAGTTTGCTAGGACAATTCCTGTAAGACCTCCGATTGTAAAGAGGAAGATAAAGCCTAGGGCTCATAGTATAGGGGGGTCTCATTTGATAATGCCTCCGTGTAGTGTAGCAAGTCAGCTGAAAACTTTGATTCCAGTTGGGATGGCGATGATTATGGTAGCGGAAGTAAAGTATGCTCGGGTATCTACGTCTATACCTACTGTAAACATGTGATGGGCTCATACGATAAAGCCTAGGAATCCGATAGAGAGCATGGCTCAGACCATGCCCATGTAGCCGAAGGGTTCTTTTTTCCCCGCATAGTAGGCTACTACATGTGAGATAATTCCAAATCCTGGTAGGATTAGGATGTAGACTTCTGGGTGGCCAAAGAATCAGAATAGGTGTTGATAAAGTACTGGGTCTCCGCCTCCTGCTGGGTCAAAGAAGGTAGTGTTGAGGTTGCGGTCTGTAAGGAGTATAGTGATGCCAGCGGCTAGCACTGGGAGAGAAAGTAGAAGTAGGACGGCAGTAATTAGGACTGATCAAACGAATAGAGGGGTTTGGTATTGTGAGAGGGCAGGGGGTTTTATGTTGATTGCGGTTGTAATGAAGTTGATTGCTCCTAGGATGGAGGAGATACCTGCTAGGTGGAGGGAGAAGATGGCTAGGTCAACAGAGGCTCCGGCGTGGGCTAGATTGCCGGCTAGAGGTGGGTATACGGTTCAACCTGTTCCTGCTCCTGCTTCTACTGTGGATGAGGCTAGGAGAAGGAGGAAAGAGGGGGGAAGTAGCCAGAAGCTCATGTTGTTTATTCGTGGGAATGCTATGTCTGGGGCCCCAATTATTAGTGGGACTAGTCAGTTGCCAAACCCTCCGATTATGATGGGTATGACTATAAAGAAGATTATCACGAAAGCGTGTGCTGTGACGATTACGTTGTAGACTTGGTCGTCACCAAGAAGGGCACCGGGTTGACCTAGTTCTGCTCGGATGAGAAGGCTCAGGGCGGTGCCTACTATTCCAGCTCATGCTCCAAAGATCAGGTATAGTGTGCCAATGTCTTTGTGGTTGGTTGAGAATAGTCATCGGTTTGTGAAGGTCATAGGTAAGATGGCTGAGTGTTTAAGCGTTAGGCTGTAGTCCTTTTCACAGAGGTTCAATTCCTCTTCTTATCGACTCTGTAGTGAAATTCATAGTGAGTTGCAAGCTCATTGATGTGCATGAGTAGTGCGCCAGGGTCTTAGGCAGAAGCCTGTTGGTTGGGGCATATAGCTGTTAACTATACTATTATGGGATCGAGGCCCATCTGTCTAGGGATGAAAGGTCCTAGCTTAAATTAAAGTACCTGGGTTGCATTCAGGAGATGCAGGGTAGTATCCTGCGGATCTTAACAGAAACTAAGAGGATTTAACTCTTGTTTAAGGCTTTGAAGGCCTTCGGTTTAGGGTGAACCTAAGCTTCTTTTTAGATGATGGTGGCAATTATTGGGGAGATAGGGAGTAGTAAGGTGGATACAGTGGCTAAGATGGCAATTGAAGTGTTAGTAGGTTTATTGGTATGTCACTGTTTTATGTGATTTGTAGTGTGGGGTGGGAGTGTGATGGTTGCGCAGTACGCAAGGCGGAGGTAGAAGAATAAACCTAGTAGGGAGAGAAGGGAAATTATTGTTGCCACTGGAGCCATGCTTTGTTTTGTTAATTCTTGGATGATAAGTCATTTGGGAATGAAGCCCGTTAGTGGGGGAAGTCCTGCTAGGGAGAGTAGGATTAGAAGTAGTATCGCATTTAGTGAGGGCGCTTTAGTTCATGTTGTTATCAGGGTTGATAGTTTTGTAGTTTTAATTGTGTTAAGGGTCAGGAATGCAGTTGCGGTTATTAGGGTGTAGAGGTAGAAGTTTAGTAGGGTGAGCTTGGGATTATAGGTGATAATGATAGTCATTCAGCCTAAGTGGGCGATAGAGGAGAAGGCTAAGATTTTTCGGATTTGTGTTTGATTTAGTCCTATTCACCCGCCTAGGGCTGCGGAGGAGATAGCTATGCAGGTGAGTAGTGTTGGGTTCAGTGAGTGGGAGGTTATGTAGAATAGTGTTATGGGTGGGAATTTTATGACTGTAGATAGGAGTAGGCCTGTAGTGAGAGGGGAGCCTTGGAGGACTTCTGGGAATCAGAAGTGGAATGGGACTAGCCCTAGTTTTATTGCAATAGCAGAAGTTAGGATCAGACAAGAGGTTGGGTGTGTGAGTTGGGCAATGTCTCATTGTCCGGTATGTCATGCATTGGTTATGCTAGAGAACAGTATTAAAGCGGATGCAGCTGCTTGAGTTAGAAAGTATTTAGTTGCAGCTTCAATGGCCCGTGGGTGATGTGACTGGGCGATTAGGGGTAAGATGGCTAGGGTGTTGATTTCAAGGCCGGCCCAGGCTATGATTCAGTGGTTGCTTGAGATTGTAATGCTTGTACCTAGAATCAGGCTGGTGGCAAAAATTAGTTTTGCTTGGGGGTTCATTAGCAGGGGAAGGAGTTGAACCATCATTTTCGGGGTATGGGCCCGATAGCTTGTTTAGCTTACCCTGCTAGAAAATAATATAAGGGAAGTATGGAGGGTTTTGATCTCTCTAGTGTAGGTTCGATCCCTGCTTTTCTAGATTTTAGGAAATGAGAGGACTGGTGCACCTCTATGTTCACTTTATCATAGTGACCCTTTAGCATTCAGGCACATTTCCTGGGGCATCCTCAGGTATGGGGGAAGGCCTGCGTAGGAAATTGGCATGCTAGTGTGTCAGAGGCATAGGGCTAGTGTCAGTGGGAGGAAGTTTTTTCATAAAAGGTGCATTAGCTGGTCGTATCGAAACCGTGGGTATGAGGCGCGTACTCATAGGAAACCTGCTGATAGGAGTAGTACTTTTGTGGCTAGTACGACAGGAAAAAGTTCTTGGGGTAGGTTTAGTAGGCTTGGGTTGAAGAAGAGGATGGCAGTTAATGTATTTATGAGCATGATATTGGCGTATTCAGCTAAGAAGAACAGTGCAAAGGGTCCTGCTGCATATTCTACATTGAAGCCGGATACGAGTTCTGATTCTCCTTCTGTCAGGTCGAATGGAGCTCGATTTGTTTCGGCTAATGTGGATACATACCATATTATGGCAAGGGGTCAGCAGGAAAAAATCAGGTAGAGGGGTTCTTGAGTGACTGCGAGAGTGCTGAGGGTGTAGTTTCCGCTAAGGAGGATGATGGATAGGAGGATAATAGCTAGGGTAACCTCATAGGAGATGGTTTGTGCTACTGCTCGGAGGGCTCCAATTAGGGCATATTTTGAGTTGGAAGCTCAGCCTGATCATAGGATTGAGTATACTGCTAGGCTTGATATGGTCAGTAGGAACAGTAAGCCTAGATTGAGATCTGCGAGGGAAAATGGCAGGGGGAGTGGGGTTCAGATCGAGATTGCGAGAAGGAGGGCTAGTATCGGGGTTGCGATGAATAGAACGGGAGAGGATGTCGAGGGACGAATAGGTTCCTTGATGAACAGTTTTACCCCGTCTGCAAGAGGTTGGAGGAGGCCAAATGGGCCAACGATGTTTGGGCCTTTTCGTCCTTGTATGTAGCTTAGGATTTTGCGTTCTACCAGTGTTAGGAAGGCTACTGCAATTAGGATTGGCACAGCATAGGAGAGGGATATGATGAGGTTAATTAGAAGAGGGTAGTTGGCCATGTTGAAAAGCATGGTGGGTAAGTAAAGCTAGGGAGAGGATTTGAACCTCTGGTTTAAAGGACTTAAGCCTTTTGCATTTACCGAGCTCTGCCACGCTAGCTGATCCTTTTCTAGGATGTGATGTGGGGTGATAGCCTTTCGTAGTTTAGTTGATTTCATTACTTAAGGCGAAGGCTTGCTTGTGGTATTGGCCTCACTTTTCCTATCCTTTCGTACTGGGAAGAGTTCATCATAGATAGAAACCGACCTGGATTACTCCGGTCTGAACTCAGATCACGTAGGACTGTTAATCGTTGAACAAACGAACCCTTAGCAGCGGCTGCACCGCTAGGATGTCCTGATCCAACATCGAGGTCGTAAACCTCCCTGTCGATATGGACTCTCGGGGGAGATTGCGCTGTTATCCCTGGGGTAGCTTGGTCCATTGATCAATTATATTGGGTCTGGGAGCTTTTAGCACGTTGAGAGGTTGCTCTTGGTTTAGAGATGTGGTCTAATGTTTGGAGGTTTTGTTTTGCTCCAAGGTCGCCCCAACCGAAAAAATGCAAACCAATATCCTGTGAATATAAGTAAACCCTAGTGGGTGTGTATGTATGTAAGGGTGGTTGCTGTTTTTAAAGTTCCACAGGGTCTTCTCGTCTTATGGGTTTATCCCTGCTTTCGCACAGGGAGATCAATTTCACCGATTGCCTGTAAGAGACAGTTAAGACCTCGTTTTGCCATTCATACTAGTCCCGATTTACGGGACAATTGATTGCGCTACCTTTGCACGGTTAGGATACCGCGGCCGTTAAACGTCAGGTCACCGGGCAGGCGTCACCTTCAATACTTGTCCGTTGGTTTGCTGAAGGCTATGTTTTTGGTAAACAGTCGGGCCTTGGGTTTGCCTAGTTCCTTTTACAGGTTTTAATCTTTCTTAGTAGACGCTCCTCTGTCGGGTTAACAAGAATCTTAATACTATGCTTGTTGGATTGTTCGTATATGGTGCTTGTTAATAATGTACTGATGTAAGCTTGCGTCGAAGAGGGGGGAAAGCCCAGGTTACTCATTCTAGCATTAATTCTCCTATTGCTCTATAGGTTAGCCTGTTAGTGGTGAGGGATTCATATGGTTTTTATATTTTTTTGGAGCACAGAGCTTTAACGCACTCTTTGTTGATGGCTGCTTGAGGGCCCACAATAGTCTTTGGTAGGGGTTATTTATCCGCTCGTGGAGATTGTATTCTTTTTTAAAGGAGCTGTACCTCCTTTAAATAGCCCTTAATTCGCTTCATTAGGGTTCTGGATTTCCTTGGAGAAGAATTAAGAGTGAACTTAGATTCGTTTCACAGGCAACCAGCTATCACCCAGCTCGATTGGCTTTTCACCTCTACTGACAAGTCATCCCACTCTTTTGCAACAGAGACGGGTTCGCTCAATAATAGCTGCTCGTAAGTAGCTCGCTTGGGTTTCGGGGTGACAAACTTAAATTCATTTTGCTTGGTTTTTCTTGCTAGACCATGATGCAAAAGGTACAAGGGTTGATCTTTGCTGTTTTTAGCTTAGTTATTTCACTCTTATTTCATCTTTCCCTTACGGTACGTGGTCTCTATCGCGCCAATGGTGTCTTTTCTATCGCCTATACTGGGACTAGTAAATGCTTTAGTTGGGTTTTGGGAGTAGCTTTGTTATTCCAGGTCAGGTATATTGGGCTAGAGTTTGGCATCAAGACGACCCGGTGTGAACGGATATCTCTCAGGCGTAAGCTGAGTGCTTTGGGTTAAAGCTACGTCTTGGTTGCCTAAGTACACCTTCCGGTACACTTACCTTGTTACGACTTACCTCATCTTTGGCTGGAAAACGTATTAATTTATGGGGGAAGGGGTCGCTTTTGATGAGGGTGACGGGCGGTATGTACGTGCCTCAGGGCCGGCTTAAAGAGGGCTCGATTGTCCCACTTTACTGCTAAATCCTCCTTCTAGAGACCATTTCAGATCTCTTTGCCGTAATGTTCTAGCTTAGAAAATGTAGCCCATTGCTTCCATTCCATAGGCTATACCTTGACCTGTCTTATTAGCGTTGAGGGGCTATTGCGTCCACTGTTGGGCCTTCATGTTGGGTGGGCTGGCGACGGCGGTATATAGGCTGATTTTGGCAAGGAATGGTCAGGTATATCGTGGATTATCGATTACAGAACAGGCTCCTCTAGGTGGGTTTGAGACACCGCCAAGTCCTTAGAGTTTTAAGCGTTAGTGCTCGTAGTTCTCGGGCGGATGCTCCGGTAAGATCGAGCATCAAGATTTACGGCCAGGCATAGTGGGGTATCTAATCCCAGTTTGGGCCCTGGCTTTCGTGGATTTCAATTGATCGTTAGTCTAAGATCTTCTTTGGTGGAGGCCTTATGGGCATCTTGGGCTTATGACAGCTTAGTTGCCTTTTAATCTTAGCTACTTGGATAACATGTGACCACGCTTTACGCCGTTATAATGTTAATTTGGGTCTCCTGTATGACCGCGGTGGCTGGCACAGGATTTACCGACCCTAATTTGCTATGACTAAGTCAAGTTTACACTCATTGCTTAATATTGACTACTGCTGAATACCCGTGGGGGCGTGGCAATTGCTAGGCGTTTTGGGCTACAACATGGGTGTGCCTGATACCCGCTCCTGTCGACCTAAATTTAGGGTACCCAGGGCATCTACACTGGAATGCGGATACTTGCATGTATAAATCTAGCAACAACCAACAGTAAGGTTAGGACTAAGTCTTTTGTCCTTGGGTGTGTTTAGCATCCATCTTGACATCTTCAGTGTCATGCTTTATATAAGCTACAAGGAC